TGTATGCATTATATGAACGGAAAGCAACCGACCGGGATCATTCAATACAACGGTATGAACACGATACCAAGGTAAACCCATGGAAAATACCTCTTTATCAAAGATAAATAGACACTACGTAACTTTATTGCATTGGAAAAGCTATACTATGACTATTCTATGGACTCCCCTTGTTCTGAAATAATCCACTGAACAAGGGTTACTATTTGTTCTATTCTATTGGTAATAATGAAACAATTCTATTCGTAGGAACAAAGAGAAGCAGATTTATTCTATACCCGATAAGTACCAATACGCAATGGGTGGTTGATACCATTTTCTATCAGTAAATGTGTCCTTACTTATTCCTCATTAGAAGGCCCTATTCGTCAAAATTTTCCTTTATTTCTTCTTTTGTCTTTCTTTATGAATTTTTCTAATCTATGGATAAAATAAATACGATAAAACCAATATTATAAAGACAATAAAATAATGTTGTTACGTTTCCACATCAAAGTAAAATATAGTACTTAGTTCTTTTTTCTTTCAATTAATGCCTATTGGTGTTCCAAAAGTACCTTTCCGAAGTCCTGGAGAGGAAGATGCAGCTTGGGTTGACGTATAGTGCGACTTGTCAGATATATTGGGTCATATGGGATTTCCCCGTTCTCTCCCCCGATCGAGATATCCTCTGTTTCGCCCAAGAAAGATAAATTGAATCATCAAAAATTTGGAGCGTGAAGCGCAATTAGATCCATTGTTTGGGGGGATTCACATTACTATTATCAATTAGAATAATTTATGGTTGGCTTGGTTGGACTAAAAAATGAAGTATCCAGGCTCCGTTTAGAAAAAACCCAATTGGTAATATATCTATGATTACTACTTGTATCATAAATGATTCCTGTTTGGTATTTGTAAAGAGATCCTATTTGTCAAGCGAGGGAATCTCAAACTAAATACTTGGTGAAAGGTATGAAATGAATTGAAAAAAAAAGAAAGTCATAACAAAAAGAAATGGTAATGGGAAGATTTGTCCTATATGTGCAAATCAAAATCGGGCGGATCTTTACCCGGAGTAGAGCATAAACCTAAAAAGATGAAAGAGACCCATTCAGGAACAAGAAAATACCATCGTGATTTGGATTGAATCTCGATGAAACAATACATCAATGAGAAGTTAATTCGATAAGTTTAGTGACTTTTTTTCTATTATAAGGAAGAAAGAAGTTCCAATTCGTCTTTATTGAAAAATCGAAGAAAAAGTCCTTTCATTAGAAGTCAGAAAAAACCTGCTATGAAAAAAGAATAGGAACAAAGAAAGAGGACTTGAATCTATACATTGATTCTTTTTTTTTCGCAATTATTTTTTGAACCGTATGCGTCAAAAGGTGCATGTACGGTTCCTAAGGGATACAATTTTACCCTAATCAACCGACTTTATCGAGAAAGATTACTTTTTTTAGGCCAAGCAGTTGATAGCGAGCTCTCGAATCAACTTATTGGTCTTATGGTATATCTCAGTATCGAGGATGATACCAAAGATCTGTATTTGTTTATAAACTCTCCTGGCGGATGGGTAATACCTGGAGTAGCTGTTTATGATACTATGCAATTTGTGCGACCAGATGTCCATACAATATGCATGGGATTAGCCGCATCAATGGGATCTTTTATCTTGGTTGGAGGAAAAATTACCAAACGTCTAGCATTCCCTCACGCTTGGCGCCAATGAGGTTTTTTTTATTTGAGAGAAAAAAGAAGACTATGCCTTCGCCATATGAATATTAAGTAATAATAGCATGGCACTTCGAATTCGATATGCAAAATTTTTGTCTTGTTTTTTTTTTTCAAAAGATTCGATTATGTATCGAGAGAGTAGTATGAGATAAAAGGTATTTCCGATTTCTCTTATCTATCGGGAGTCCAGTTCAGCGTCACAAACTTTTTTGTTTTCACACCGAAGGGCTCTTAACAATATTTATGTTATAAAAAAAGAGGGCGGAAAAAAAAACAAGATTTTTCCTTATTTGATTGGATCAAAAAGAAACTTTGGGATTGCTGAATCAAAGACAAAAAAAAGAATCAATTGAAAAATAGAAAGCAACGGAGCCATCATAGTATTTTTTAACTCCTCTGAAAGGAAGGGTGGCAATTTGATCATTTATCCATCTGGGTCTGATAGATTCTATTTTTCTCTTTCTTCAATGGAAGGTAAGGGTCAATTTTATTGTAGAGCCGTATGCAATGCACAAAAGAGAATGCCCGTACGGTTGTTCAATTCTATCTTTTTTTTCCTATTATTCTTTATCTTTCTTTCTTTTCTCTTCGTTTCATCACGCGAGATAGAGAACTGTTATATCATCAGGGTAATGATCCATCAACCTGCTAGTTCTTTTTATGAGGCACAAACGGGAGAATTTATCCTGGAAGCGGAAGAACTGCTGAAACTACGCGAAACCCTCACAAGGGTTTATGTACAAAGAACGGGCAAACCCTTATGGGTTGTATCTGAAGACAT